AAAGGAAACAAAATAAAACATAGGTCTTATTATTGCTACTTGTTAGTAACATTCATTCCCTTAATACACTTCCGAGGATGTCTCTGGGTATATAAAGTACGTAAAAAAAATTATAGAATCAAGACAGATTACTTTTTATTTTACATACTCTTATTTCCGTTTGATCTAATCCTTACCGCCTATCGATTCGTTCTCTAAAACAATCGCAAGACAGCCTAGTAAATTCTTTTACTAGAGATTGCCGAATAGAATTATTTAAATAAAAAAAGAATAAAGCCAATTAGTTATTCAATCTAACTAATATTAAATAAATAATAAATGCGTGAGTGATCATATACTTTCATGAGTCTGTATACAAGGTTTCTTCCGCCCCTTCCCCAACTAAAAATGGGATTAGATTAAACATTTCCTGTCCGACCTATCCCTCTATCCAATCTAATTCAAGACCCAGTCAGTAGACAGACACTGCAGTAGTAGTAGATTGAAAGAACTATCATTTTAAGATTTATAGCTTCCTTTTCACTACTAGAATCTTTCCTTGAATCCGAGACGAAAAGATTTACAGCATTTTTTAGAGAACAAACCTTCCAATGCTAAATTCTAAGCATCAAACAAGTCTCAATAGTCCTTTTCCCCCGCTCGGCTTGTTTCTTTCTGTTGGAAACAATTTCAAGTTTTCTATCAACAAAACGGAATAAACTATTTCAATTCTCTTGTTGATCAGGCGACACCCAGATTTGAACTGGGGAAAAAGGATTTGCAGTCCCCCGCCTTACCGCTCGACCATGCCGCCAAACCGATACAAATAAATATATGAGAATACCCCCCCCCTTTTTTTTTTCAATTGAAAAAAAAAAAGTGCACCTTCAGTCACAAAAGGGAAAATTTAAGGACAAATCAGAACCGTTAAGTTAACCTATTCATTCCTGAATTATTTTAGTGAGATAAGAAAATATCAATTGATACATAACTAATCAATATTGCTTTTTTATTGAAATTGAAAAAATTCTCCTCCATTTAAATTTAAATTATAACAACAACTATCAGTATATGTAAACCCTAGAACAAAAATTGAATTTGTTACACGGATCTAATCGGATATCTTAATCCGTATATAATACCTATACTATAGGGAATTTTCAAGAAACTATCATGCTTCATGTTTTTCTGGTATCCAATCGAATTGAAATATGTAATATCATAATAATGGAAGAAATGGAAGAAATTTTTTGGTTTAATATTCTTTAAAAAACTCCAGAAGTCTAGGTGGAGTTTTTTAATTCATTTCCATTTATAATTTAAATTATATTTATTCCTCTTTTCATAATAGGTATTTCATACACGGAGTTAGGTAAAATTTCATGTGATTCAGTAAAAAGAACAGAAATTCCATTATTGCTAAATCTATTCATGTAATTCGATGAAGAATGACAGCAAATCATGGGATATTTTCTATAAAAGAAATGGGGAAATTGAAAATGCTTGGGGGTGGAAATGAGGAAATGTCTACAATACCCGGGTTGAATCAGATACAATTTGAAGGATTTTGTAGGTTCATTGATCGGGGCTTAATAGAAGAACTTTATAAGTTTCCAAAAATTGAAGATACAGATCAAGAAATTGAATTTCAATTATTTGTGGAAACATATCAATTGGTAGAACCCTTGATAAAAGAAAAAGATGCCGTATATGAATCACTTACATATTCCTCTGAACTATATGTATCCGCGGGATTAATTTGTAAAAGTAGTAGAGATATCCAAGAACAAACTATTTTTATTGGAAACATTCCTCTAATGAATTCCCTGGGAACTTCTATAGTAAATGGAATATACAGAATTGTAATCAATCAAATATTGCAAAGTCCTGGTATCTATTACCGGTCAGAATTGGACCATAACGGAATTTCGGTCTATACTGGCACCATAATATCAGATTGGGGAGGAAGATTAGAATTAGAGATTGATAGAAAAGCAAGGATATGGGCTCGCGTGAGTAGGAAACAGAAAATATCTATTCTAGTTCTATCATCAGCTATGGGTTTGAATTTAAGCGAAATTCTAGAGAGTGTTTGCTACCCTGAAATTTTCTTATCTTTCCTTAATGATAAGGAGAAAAAAAAAATCGGGTCAAAAGAAAATGCCATTTTGGAGTTTTATCGACAATTTGCTTGTGTTGGCGGAGATCCAGTATTTTCTGAATCTTTATGTAAAGAATTACAAAAAAAATTTTTTCAACAAAGATGTGAATTAGGAAGGATTGGTCGACGAAATATGAACCGAAGGCTGAATCTTGATATACCTGAGAATAATACATTTTTGTTACCGCGAGATATATTGACAGCTGCGGATCATTTGATTGGAATGAAATTTGGAATGGGTACACTTGACGATATGAATCATTTGAAAAATAAACGGATTCGTTCCGTAGCAAATCTCTTACAAGATCAATTTGGATTGGCTCTGGTTCGTTTAGAAAATATGATTAGAGGAACTATATG